GTATATTATTTGATCAAATCATTGAATTATTTATTTCTCTTGAAATCTCTTCAATGTTTATTTTTACACACGTCTTTTTTTAGGAGGCCTACAGCCATTATGTGGCATAGGAGTTACATCCCGTATGAAACTTAATAGTATACCACTTCTACGAATAGCTCTTAATGCCGCATCTCTTCCGAGACCCGGGCCTTTTATCATAACTTCTGCTCGTTGCATACCTTGATCCACTACTGTCCGAATAGCATTTCCTGCTGCGGTTTGAGCGGCAAATGGTGTACCCCTTCTTGTACCCTTGAATCCACAAGCCCCGGCAGAGGACCAAGAAATTACTCGACCCCGTACATCTGTAACAGTCACAATGGTATTGTTGAAACTTGCTTGAACATGAATAACTCCCTTGGGGATTCTACGTGTATTCTTACGTGAACCAATACGTCTATTTCTACGCGAACCAATTTTTGGTATAGGTTTTGCCATATTTTATCATCTCATAAATATAAGTCAGAGATATATGGATATATCCATTTCATGTCAAAACAGATCCTTATTCTTTTTTTTTTTTTTTTTTTTACTTATTTTATTTATTTATTTGTACATCTGTACATCGGGTCCTTTAGATTTCGAGAGTCTTTTTGTTTTAGAAAGATTATCCTTGTCTTTGTTTATGTCTCGGGTTAGAACAAATTACTATAATTCGTCCCCGCCTACGGATCAATCGACATTTTTCACAAATTTTACGAACGGAGGCCCTTATTTTCATATTTGTCATTCCTTTTTTTAATTCCGAATCTACTTATTGGAAGAAAATAAGTTTCTTGAAATTTTTAATTTCGAATTGTATCCTCACGAAAGAATGTTGAAATTGAAAAAACCGCCTAATCATTCAAGTCTTTGCTTTGGAGTCTCTAAATTATACGCCCTTTGGTTGAATCATAAGGACTTACCTCAATTTTTAGTCTATTTCCTGGTAGTATACGTATAAAACTACATGAAATCCTTTACGAAACAAAAACCAGAATAATTTTTTTGTTATCGAAACGAATCCGGAAGATACATACCATCGGTAAGTTGTTCAGTAATTAAACCCTCATGAATCCATTTTTGTTGTTTCATTCCAAGTAAAACCGCTTTGAAGTATCAACTAATGTAAGAGGGATAATATTATAAACTTGTCCTTTCTCTTTTTTCACAAATATGACCGTGTCGGCTATTATAAAGATTACCATATATAACACAAAACTTCTCCGCCGATTCCTTCTAGTCGAGCCTTTCGGTCTGTCATTATACCTCGAGAAGTAGAAAGAATTACAACCCCCATTCCGCCTAAAATTCTAGGAATTCGTTGATAGTTCGAATATATTCGTAGACCGGGTCGACTGATCCGTTTTAAATTTAAAACAGTTCTATATGGTCCTTTCCTATTTCTTCTATGTCGTAGGGTTAAAACCAAAAAATATTTATTGCTTTCTTGATGTTTTCTCACGTTTTCAATAAAACCTTCTTGTAAAAGGATTTTAACAATATTTTCAGTGATGTTAGTAGATGGTATTCGAACTGTTCTTTTTTGATTCATGTCAGCATTTCGTATAGAGGTTATTATGTCAGCAATAGTGTCTTTACTCATGATAAACTAAGATTTTTGTTTCCCCCTAATTTTGATATAATCAACATGCTCTTTTTCTTTTTTTCTTAATTTTTTAATATTTATGAATTCTTTTTTTTTTTTTTTATTTATGAATTATTAAAGATATATACGTGATAGATAAACAATTTACTAATTAATTAAATAAATTTAATCAATTTAATTCAAATACTATATTAAGGTCTTCCCCTATAATACTTCAGGTGCTAATGAAACTATTTTAGTGAAATTTAACTGTCTTAATTCCCGGGCGATCGCGCCGAAAATTCGGGTTCCTTTTGGATTTCCTTCTTGATCAATAACAACCGCAGCGTTGTCATCATATCGTATTATCATACCGTTGTCGCGTTTGAGTTCTTTACAAGTACGTACAATGACAGCTCGGACCACTTCTGATCTTTCTAGAGGTGTATTTGGTACTGCTTCCTTGATTACAGCAACAATAATGTCACCAATATGAGCATATCGTCGATTACTAGCTCCTATGATTCGAATACACATCAATTCTCGGGCCCCGCTGTTATCCGCTACATTCAAATAGGTTTGAGGTTGAATCATATCATTTTTTTATCGGTTTTTTCTTTTTCAATGCAAAGGTATAAATAAAAAAAAGAAATATTATTTGTTCAAAACAAAAAAAGAAACCTGCAATTGTTTTTTTTTTCATCCCCAAAACCCCTTTCGTTTGTTTCTACATTCCTATCCAGAAAGAATGAATTGAGTTCGTATAGGCATTTTAGATGCCGCTATTGAAATAGCCCTTCTAGCTATATTTTCTGCTACTCCGCTCATTTCATAAAGTATTCTACCGGGTTTAACGACAGCTACCCAATATTCGGGAGATCCTTTCCCCGAACCCATACGTGTTTCTGTAGGTCTTACTGTAACAGGTTTGTCTGGAAATATGCGTACCCATATTTTTCCACCGCGGCGTGCATTTCGTGTCATTGCTCGCCGCCCTGCTTCTATTTGTCTAGATGTGATCCAAGCGGGTTCAAGCGCTTGAAGAGCATATCTACCGAAGCAAATACGATTACCTCGATAAGATATTCCTTTCATTCTTCCTCTGTGTTGTTTACGGAATCTGGTTCTTTTGGGGTTATAGTTGATGGTTGTTTAGCAATTCCATCCATCTCTACTACAGAACCGGACACGAGAGTTTCTTCTCATCCAGCTCCTCGCGAATTAAACAATTTTTAAAAAATTAAACAAAAAAAAATACACGGTTAATAATATATGGAATCGTGGGATTCTTTGAAATTTGATCTAATCGATTATAAATTAGAAATTTTTTGTGTTTTAATATATAATTTAACACGTATTCTATTTATAGATAATGTCGTTTTGGTAGAACGCTATAATGAATCTTTATTTTGTTTTTCCTTTTATTTCGAATCGACTAAAATTTAGAAATAAAAAAAAATTCGCGGGCGAATATTTACTCTTTCAACATTCAGTTGTAAGATTAGTCTATGACATGACCTCTCAGAATAAATGAATAGGTTTCTGGTTCGTTCCGCCATCCTACTCAATGAATCATTAGGATTCGTTTTCAATAGAATCTTATGCATTCACAGGTTCTGTCGTTCCCACCACTTCTCGATTAATGATTAGGTCTGAATTTTACAACGGAGCCTCCAATTAAATTTATTCTTGAGTCAACCTTCTCAGTCTTTATTGGCTCGGGGCTCTTGATTTTTTGTTCTATGCACGGATTTGTCTAATTATGGATCAATCAGTATTGATGCTTTATTACATTCCCTTTATATGAGATGACTCATAGACCTTACATATTGGAATTATATATCATTAATATTCTTTTTCTATCTTTCTCTCACCCTTCCATTTATCTGTATACTTTATATTGCTTTACAACCCATAATCAGATTTTTTTTTTTTTTTATGTAAAAAAGATTTCAGTTGCTACAATGATATGACTTATATATCATATCTTGACTGGTTCTTTCTATCCAGATAACACGAAGTGATGAGTTGGTTATTAGTTCTATAGTTATCAGTTTGTACTATGGGCTGTCCATTTTTTGGAATCCCAACCCTAAAAAAACCAACGAGTCACACACTAAGCATAGCAATTATATCAAATGATTAATCGAATTTTTATTCAACCTTATAGAATTGTTCTTTTTTTTTTTTTCTTATTTACCAGAAAAAGAATGAAAGAGTTTGCCATTTTTTGTTTTATCACCAGATATAACTAAATATAAGTCAAGTAAGTTCTTATTATTCCTCGTCTACAAATATCCAAATTTTGATGCCTAATACCCCATAGATAGTTCGAACTGCATAGGAACAATAATCAATTTTAGCTCGAATGGTTTGTAGAGGAACTCTACCTTCTCGGATCCATTCAACACGTGCAATTTCTTTTCCGTCGATACGCCCTGCAATTTGTACTTGAATCCCTTTTGTACCTGCCTGTTCAGTTAATTCAATAGCTTTTTTCATTGCTTTGCGAAATGAAACTCTATTCTTTAATTGTCCGGCTATAAATTCTGCAAGAATATTGGGGTGCCCGTAAGGATTTGCAATTCTTGTAATAGCAATGTTGAGTTTTCGGTTTACACAATTGAGTTCTTTTTGTACATGCGTCTGTAATTCTTCGATTCTTCGAGTCCTGTCTTCTATTAATAATTTGGGGAATCCCATATAGATTATGACCTGAATCAAATCGATTCTTTTTTGAATCTCTATACGTGCAATTCCCTCTACATTAGAGGATATTTTCATATTATTTTGCACATAATTTTTGATACAATCTCGTATTTTTTGATCTTCTTGTAGATCCTTTGAATAATTTTTTGGTTGTGCAAACCAAAGAGAATGATGACCTTGGGTTGCACCAAGTCTGAAACCAAGTGGATTTATTTTTTGTCCCATAATCCCCCACTACTATATATATCGTGAAACGTGACATCCGTTTGTATTTTTTTTTTATTCATTCGATTTTTTTTAAGCATAACATAATATAGCGTATTTGTATTTTTTATAATATAAAATATTCTTCCTTTAAGTATTCCTCAGCTCTAATTTATAGAATTTCCTTTTATCTATTTCTTCCTCTTCATCTAAAGATATATCTTTCAATACAATAGTTATATGACAAGTGGATCTTTTTATAGGATAACCCCGTCCTCGAGCCCGGGGCTTTAATTTTTTCACAGTTGTGCCCTCGTTGACTTCGGCTTTACTAATGATTAAACTTGTTTCGTTCAAACCCTTATTGTGATTAGCATTTGCTGCTGCAGAATAAACCAATTTTAAAATGGCATAACATGCTCGATAAGGCATAAGTTCTAGTATCATAAGTGTTTCTTCATAGGACCGCCCACGAATT